TTAATCCAATACACAAATTAATAGGTTCGGTTATGTTAGCTATATGTTGTGTATTATCAACGATTTCCACAGAAGGTGGAAAAATGATGTCTTGAGCAGTTACATATCCAGGACCCTTGACACAAATAGATGCGTCCCTAGTTCCATACAGATTACTTCTCAATACTATTTCTTTCAAATTCATTAAAATTTCATGTACAGATTCTTGAATACCTACTATAGTAGAATATTCATGTGGTATTTTCTCAGATTTTGCACGTGTGATACATGTTCCCTCTATTTCTCCGAGCAAAACTCTTCGCATCGCAATACCTATTGTATCGGCTTGTCCTTTCCTAAGTGGAGACAGAATAAAGCGACCATAATAAAGACGCTTATTGTCTACTCGTGATTCAACACACTTCCACTGTAGTATCTGAGTAGATACTCTTACTTTCTCTCGAACCATAGTAATCTATTTTCTTTCTTTTTTTTTCAAATCCTTGAATTGTTTATTTCTCTTGAAATCAAATCTCTTCTATGTTTATTTTTCGTTTTACACACGTCTTTTTTTAGGGGACCTACACCCATTATGTGGCATAGGGGTTACATCCCGTATAAAATTTAATAGTATGCCACTTCTACGAATAGCTCTTAATGCCGCATCTCTTCCGAGACCGGGACCTTTTATCATGACTTCTGCTCGTTGCATGCCTTGATCCGCTACTGTTCGAATAGCATTTCCTGCTGCGGTTTGAGCGGCAAATGGTGTTCCTCTCCGTGTACCCTTGAATCCACAAGTACCAGCGGAGGACCACGAAATGACCCGCCCCCGTACATCTGTAACAGTCACAATGGTATTGTTGAAACTTGCTTGAACATGAATAACTCCCTTTGGTATTTTACGAGTTTGCTTACGCGAACCAATTTTGGGTATAGGTTTTGCCATATTTTATTATCTTTTTGTTATCTTTTTGTTATTTCATAAATAGAAGTCCGAGATATATGGATATATCCATTTCATGTCAAAAACGGATGCTTTACTTTTTTTTTATAATTAGAAACTAGAATTAATATAGAATACAATAAATTACAATTAATTTCTATTACAATTTCCGATTAATTTAAAATTAAAATAGAAAAATCAAAAATATCTCTTATAATAGTTTTCTTATATTATATAATAGTTTTCTTATATTATATAAAGAATATATATATATTATATAAAGAATATATATATCATATATATAGAAATAGAATTTCGAATTTCAATAATTAAAAATTTGCACATATTCCAATATATTACTATATATCTACTATATATCTTATCTTCTATACTATATATCTTAGTATAAATAATAATATCTTAATATAAATAATATGCTTTAACTATGATTTATATATATCGTATATAATTTTATGTAATTTATAATTAGAATATAATAATATATATTATATTGAAATTAATGAAATTAAAAATCTTTTCTTTTAAATCTTGTTAGTTGTGCATTCAGTCCTTTCTAATTGAAAGTCCTTTCTTGTGGAAATATTATCCCTGTCTTTGTTTATGTCTTGGATTGGAACAAATTACTATAATTCGTCCTCGCCTACGGATCAATCGACATTTTTCACAAATTTTACGAACAGAGGCCCTTATTTTCATATTTGTCATTCCTTAACTTAATCCCGAATCCATTTAATTGGAAGAAAATATGGTTTCCTTAAATTTTTAACTTCTAAAATCGTACCCCAAAATGTTGAGGTTGAAAAAACAGTGAGTGTAATAAAATAACTTATACTTCCATTTTTTCTTTCTCTGTCGTATACGTATAAAAGAAGAGTACGTCGAACCTTTTCAAAATCTAGAATCATATTTTCATTATGAAAATTTAAATGAACCTGAAACATACTTCTGAAAATTGATTTAATAATTAAATTAAACCCTCATGAATCCGTTTGTTTTTTTATTCCTATTCCCGTTAAACCCTTTTCACGCATTTATTAAAGTATGAGGAGTGATATCAGAGACCTGTGTTTTCTCTCTCTCTTTTTTTTTTCACAAAAATTTATAGAAGTTTTGCATTTCATATAATATAATTTCATATAATATAATTCGGATATCAGAAAGATTACCATATATAACATAAAACTTCTCCGCCGATTCTTTCTAATCGAGCCTCTCGATCTGTCATTATACCTCTAGAAGTAGAAAGAATTACAATTCCCATCCCTCCTAAAATTCTCGGAATTTTTTGATAATTCGAATAGATTCGTAGACCAGGTGTACTGATCCGTTTTAAATTCAAACTCGTTTTATATGATCCTTTTTTTCTATTTCTTCTATACCGTAGAGTTAAAACTAAAAAAGATTTGTCCCTTTCCCTATGTTTTCTCACGTTTTCAATAAAACCCTCTCGTAAAAGCATTTTTACAATGTTTTCGGTGATGTTAGTAGATGGTATTTGAACCGTTCCTTTTCTATTTATGTCAGCATTTCGTATGGAGGTTATTAGGTTAGCGATGGTGTCCTTACTCATAATAAAGGAAAATCTATGTTGCCCTTTCCTTTCGATATAATCAACATGCTCCTTATTTTTTTTTTTTACTTTTTTTTTTTGAATATATATTCAATATATATTTGATATTTCAAATAGGAGATTGAAATATGAAAATATTTTATTTTAATTTACATATACATATTACATATATATATAATATATTACTAATAGAATTAATTAATTACTACACTACACAAGGTATATGTGTAAGACATAATCTATTAAGTAATCTATTTCATTCACAAATGATATATCTATATCATGGTTTCGTCTTATAATACCTCAGGTGCTAATGAAACTATTTTAGTGAAATTTAACTGTCTCAATTCCCGGGGGATTGCGCCAAAAATTCTAGTTCCTTTTGGATTTCCTTCTTGATCAATCACAACCGCAGCATTATCATCATACTGTATTATCATGCCGTTGTTACGTTTGAGTTCTTTACAAGTACGTACAATTACAGCTCTGATCACTTCTGATCTTTCTAAAGACGTATTTGGTACTGCTTCCTTGATTACAGCAACAACAATGTCACCAATATAAGCATATCGTCGATTACTGGTTCCTATGATTCGAATACACATCAATTGGCGGGCTCCGCTGTTATCGGCTACATTCAAATGGGTTTGAGGTTGAATCATATTATTTATTTAAATTTTTTCCGTTCTTTCAGTCAAAAACTTGAAGTAAAAAAAAAGAATATTCTGCATTCAACAAAAAAAAACAAACCTACAATTGCAATTATTTTTAATCCTAAAGACCTCTTTCCTTTGGTTCTAATTATTATCTTGAAATAATGAATTGAGTTCGGATAGGCATTTTTGATGCTGCTATTGAAATAGCCCTTCTGGCTATATTTTCCGCGACTCCACCCATTTCATAAAGTATTCTACCTGGTTTAACGACAGCTACCCAATATTCTGTAGATCCTTTTCCCGAACCCATACGCGTTTCGGTAGGTCTTACTGTAATCGGTTTGTCTGGAAATATGCGTACCCATATTTGTCCACCTCGTCGGACATTTCGTGACATTGCCCGCCGCCCTGCTTCTATTTGTCTAGATGTGATCCAAGCGGGCTCAAGTGCCTGAAGAGCATATCTTCCGAAACAAATATGATTACCTCGATAGGATATTCCTTTCATTCTGCCTCTATGTTGTTTACGGAATCTGGTTCTTTTGGGGTTATAGTTGATGGTTGTTTAAAATTCCATCGCTATTACAGAACCGTACATGAGATTTTCACTTCATACGGCTCCTTGCGAATAAAGCAATTAAAAAAAATAGATAGATTTAACCAATGCCAATATAATATACAATATATACATATGTTTAATGAATAATATAATCGCGGGGTTTTTTGATATTTCATAGAATCAACAGGTCTATTGGAAATTTTTATATCGTGTTTTGACATAGAACTAGACATGTATTCTTACTAGACAATTTTTCCTACTCATATAGTTAGAATATAAACTAATATTGTTATATATACTAGATGTTTTGTTCTATTATAATATAGATAATAATATATATGGTTCTAACGAATTTTTTTTATCGTATCGGATTGGCTCCAATTTTGAAATTAACAAAAAAAAAATTTCGCGAGCGAATATTTACTCTTTCATTATCCATTTTCTTTTAGATGTAATGTAGGGTTATCCCATGACTCCTCAAAAAAAATGGATTGGTTCTTGGTTCGTTCCGCCATCCTGCCCAATGAATCATTAAGATTTGTTTTAAAAAAATCTTAGGTATTCACAGGTTTCGTCGTTCCCATCGCTTCTCGATTAATGATTAGGTCTGGAATTCTACAATGGAGCCTCTCAAATAAGATTAAAAATAATCTTTTATTTTTTCTTGAATCAACCTTCTTAGTTTTTATTGACCCAATGCTCTTGATTTGTTTATTATGGGAATATATTTCCCTATATATGGATTAGTTAGTATTGATGCTTTATTACATTACCCTTTTATGAGATAACCAAAAAACCTTTACATATTCGAATTCTATAGCATTGATATCTAGAATATTCTATTTATTATATTCTATTTTCTCTCTTTCTTTCACCCTTTCATTTATCTGTATATTCTTATTGCTTTACAACTAATAATCAAATTCGTTTTTCTTTTTTTTTTTTACAATATCTCAGTTGCTATAATTATATCACCAAAATATCATATCTTTTTTTATATTTTATATTTTGATTAGTTCTTTAAATCCAGATAATCCGAAGTGATGAGTTGGTTATTAGTTCATTATTAATTAATTCATACTACGAGTCGGTTTATTTTTTTGTTGAACTCTAACCACTCTAAAAAAAAAACCAACGAGTCGCACACTAAGCATAGCAATTATATCAATATCAAATAATTAATTGAAATTTTTTATTCAATCTTATAAAATTTGAAAAATTATCATTTTTTTTTGGAATAACAATGTAAGAATTTGTAATTTTTTGGTT